TAATATAGCATGAGCTGTAATAATGCTATTATATAGTTGATTATCTGCAATATATTGAACACCTGGTCCACTTAATTCTAATCTTATAAGAACAGAAAAAGCAGTACCAACTAATCCAGAAAATAAAGCAAAGATTAAGTATAGTGTACCAATATCTTTAGCATTAGATGACAAAAATCAACGCTCTGTTCATAAAGAGATACTTGACCTTAAGACAGATATATTTGACTTTTGCGTCTCCCCGGGTTGCTCTGATGATGTGTTATTGTTAGATGAAACATCGTAGACATGGAGATGGGCAGCAGGCAAACAATGACACCAACACACTATGCTTATATAGTAATAAACTTTATTACAAGCATTAGGTAGGTTTAATATTTAAAATATACTTTTTAAGATATTTCAGAGTTGTCTTGCACGAAACTATCTTAAGATACCTAAGATATTCCCTAATTAGGGTTTATAATGTTTACTCTTTTAGGTTTTATTAATTATACAATTAATAAATGTTTAGATCAGTAAAGTTAGATACGAAAAACAGATTTATATTTTTCCTTATAGGATTTGAACCCATATCTTATATACAAAAATATTTGTAATAAAACAACCGACAGGAAATAAAACCCCCCCCCCCCCCAAGACTATTATTAGAGCTTCAATATGAAATTAAGCTACGGGAGGTAAAATATAAGCAAATATTTTCTTGATACAAATAACTCTACAAACAGGTTAAATATATTTAAAGCAAGAAACACTCTTATAAATTAGAATTTAAGGATATAAATGTATATTTAGATGATAAAGACCCGCAAAAATAACAGTGCTGTTAACGCTAGTTTTTAATATAACAATACCAATTTGGTTATGCTAAGTTTAGTTTTTAGACGTGTTTAAATCTATTAAACTGTTTTCTATTAAAGAAACCATAGGTACTATTATTAAGAAGTGTGAGAAGTATATCACGGTACTTATTTGTCCAAATTCGATGAATGGAGATTCAACGTGTTTAGCACCTAACACCATTAATATTAAGAAATTAGCTACAAAAATATAAAAAGCTATTTTACTTAAAGGTCTAAATTGTATACCTCTAGATCTACTTAAATCTGTAAATGGCATAGCTAATATAACTAATATAGCACTAAGCATAGCTATAACACCTAATAATTTGTTAGGTATAGATCTTAATATAGCATAGAAAGGTAGTAAATATCACTCCGGAACTATAGCAGGCGGAGTTTGCATAGGGTTAGCTACAACGTAATTTTCACTATCACCTAATACGTTAGGCATGAAGAATACGAATAAACTTAATACAAAAATAAATAAAAAGATAGTTATTAAATCTTTGAATAAGAAGTAAGGAGCAAAAGGTAATCTATCGTAATTACCTGATACACCTAATGGGTTACCTGACCCTGCACTATCGTGTAAGGCTATTAAGTGCATTAATACTAATGCAGCTAATATAAAAGGTAAAACAAAATGTAATGCAAAGAATCTATTTAAAGTTGCATTATTAACAGAGAAACCACCTCAAATAAATTCAACAATATCTTGTCCTATTCAAGGTATAGCACTCATAAGATTAGTTATAACTGTTGCACCTCATAAAGACATTTGTCCATATGGTAAAACATAACCTAAGAATGCTGTAACTATCATTAATATGAATATAAATGTACCTATAGTTCATACTAATGTTCTAGGTGCTCTGTATGACCCATAATATAAACCTCTACCTATGTGTAGATACACAAGGAAAAAGAAAGCAGATGCTGTGTTAGCATGTAAATATCGTATTAATCATCCGTTATTTACATCACGCATAATATGTTCTATTGAATTAAACGCTTCTAATATACTTGGGTTGTAATGCATAGCTAATGTTACACCTGTAACTATTTGTATAGCTAAACAAAAGGCTAATAAAGAACCAAAATTTCATAAGTAGCTTAGATTAGATGGTTGTGGTGAATCGATTATATAGGAATTTACCAATTTTAATAAAGGATGACTCTTAAAAATTCTCATTTTTAATTCTTCTATTGTTTTTTATCTTATCTAGTAGTTAAATGGGATTATGTAAAAATAACATCAACTTTTATTCATGTTTGTTACTGTAGTACTCTAGTAGTTTTTTAACTATATATATATAAGATTATGCTACCGTAATAGGTAACCTATCTTACTATTTCATTAGTGTTTGCACCATATAGTGCAAATACAAAGCTAATAAACCTAAATTATTATTTAAGACAAAATATAAAGAACATAAATGTTATATCCTTATAAGTATAAGCTTTATATATCGGAGAGCTCAATGAATGGATGATATATGCAATTATGACAAAAAATCTAGCATGTATTAATACGGGTAGGATAACTGTCTAAACATAAAGACCCTGATATATCTTATATATCATAGTAAAGACCCACTAAAGTTTTTATAGTTTTTTATAACACTATAAAATAAAAAAAAAAATTAATTGTATTGAATAATTAAAATTAGTTTTTTTTTTTATATGTTTCTATAAAATTTACTAAAACGGTATTCTTGTTGGTAAGTCCTTGAAAAATCCGTTACTTTTAATTTTAAACCTGAGTTATTGAAAGAGTAATCATTAGTAACTCCTTCTTTGTGTAGTGCAATCATTCTTTTTACTAAATCTGTATTAACCTGTCTTTGTCGAGCATATTCAGGGCTACGGTAATAATCAAGAGATTCACTAATGTTACTATTGTGCGTAGGGTTTGCATCTTGAATACTGTCCACTTTACCCATTATCGCGTTAGCCTCGGCGCACTGATCAGTGGCTATAGAAGACAACCTAGCTTGCATTTCTTGTAAAGCTGACAAACGTTCGGCTCCGCTTAAACCTTGTATTTCATGTAACTGTGCTTCGACTAACCCTAACGCAGTATTTAATGTAACAATTGCCGCAGCTGCGACAAATTCAGGCAATAAACTGATAACAAAAGGCATAGCTAATAATTTATTTTTAGAATAGGGGTATGTGTTAATTGAAATAGATCAATTATAAATATATTCCAATAGTCTATTATCCATAAATAATTTTAAATTATTATATAAAGCAATGTGTATAGGCAAATAAAATTTATGGTATGTATAACCATAGAAAATTAAACTTATACCAATTACTCGGCATAAGCCAATTACATCAATGTAAGGTAATATATAATAAACTAATATAAGGATAACATAAAAGAATAAGAAAAAGCTAACTCTTATTTTATTGCTTGAACCGAATAGCCCTACTAGTATAAATAACGAAACAACTATACTTAAGACATAAATAAATGAAAAACTTGACACTAAAAATACGGCTAATAATAACGATTCTAATAGTAATATTATTATTACAAATGATATTAAATTTTCATTTTGCAGATTTCAGTTACTTAATATTGCAATAACTGTAAGAATAGTTGTTAATATAACAAAATATATAGATAGTCCACCTAACCCTAAATAAAAATCAAAAGAGCTGATTTCATGATATTCTTGTACGAACTGGTACTGGTTACTACTGAAATCAAACAAGATAAAGATTATTAATGAGACTATAAGGTTTACGATTGATGTGGTTAAGGCGATTGTCTTAATACGTCTAATATTTAAAAAAGATAATTCGTATGACATAAGAGTAGATATAGTAAGTACACCCGATAAGGGGATTAATAATAAAAGTGTAAGTAACATAATTTATATAAATATAAATAAAACAAATTTCCCTCAGGATTAAACATTTAGTTTAATCTTTCTTAACGCCATATACAACTATAAGGCAAGTGGCTATAAAATAAGATATAATTTATCTTAGACCTAATCGTATAGTTTTTTTTTATTTTTACAAAAAGATAGGTTTAAACTACGTTAAACAATAAAAACTATTTAGGACAAACTAAAGTATATTAAGGGTAAACTAAACAAAATATTTGAGGCTGAAATACAAAAATAAATTTTTAACTATAACATGTAGTAAATATCTCAGCAACAACAGGTACTCCAGTTGTATTTACTTCTGAAGTAACTACCTCTGTAACTGTTATAGTTCAAGTTATAACTTCTTGAACAACTGCAGCAGCTGCACTTCCGGCAACAAAATCGGCCGGAAGGCTACTTCTTAATACAACTATAGCACTAGCATTTTTCATTGTATTAAAACTACTATTTATTTCATAACTATTTATAACACTAAATAATGCTAATAGTAATAATAAAAGTAAACTATTGTCAGCTAAAGCTAAATAAGGTATTAATATATAGAAAATAAAACCAATTAAAATATACAGAGCATAACTTGTAATTACACCTGTATCTAAATTAGCAATGTTTCTACTTAAAGTAATTAAACCTTTTTCTAAACCAAAAGGTCCTAATAATTCAACACTACCTTTATCTAAAACTTTAGTAGTTTGACCACCTAATTTAAGAACTAATCCTGTTATATATTTATTATAAAATAATTCAATCAAGAAACGTTGATTAAAGAATCCAAATATATTATAACCTAATCTAGATAATTTAAAGCTTATAAGTATTTTAGGTAAGAATTCAGAAAGAACTATAGCTAAAATACTCAGAGATACAGTAAAGAATAAAGGTAATAATTTAAATAAAGTAGGTACGGCAAATTCAGTATCTAACATTATTTCATGTGTAGGATGAATAAATAAACTATTATCCGCAAAGAAACCAGAACCTAAACCTATAAAGATATCTTTAGTTATATAACCAAAGAATATAGAAAAGATAGCTAATATAATAAGAGGTAAACTCATAAATATATCACCTTCATGAGCATGTTTATAATTAACCACCGGTCCGTTAGGATTAGTTAAGAAAGTTAAGTATAAAACTTTAACCGAGTATAAGGTAGTGAACATAGCACCAATAGTTGCTATAAAGTAAACTACTGTACCACTAAAGTAAAACTGTCCATAAGCAGATTCTAATATGAAATCTTTACTATAGAAACCCGTCATAAAAGGGAAGGCTACTAAACTAAGACTAGCTATTAACATAACAGAATATGTTAAAGGTAAGAATGGTCTTAATCCACCATACTTCCTAAAATCTTGGTTATCTGCTACTGCGTGAATTACAGCACCTGCACCCAAGAATAATAGCCCTTTATAAAAGGCATGATTAACTAAGTGAAATAAAGCTATGTTATATGAAGACAATCCAACAGCTATCACCATCATCCCTAATTGACTCATAGTGGAATAAGCGATAACTTTTTTTATATCTTGTTGGAATAGACCTATAAGACTACTAAAGACGGTAGTTATAGCACCTAATCATAAACATAAAATTAAAACAGTCGAGCTATACTCGATTAAAGGACTTGTACGCATTAATAAATAAACACCCGCAGTAACCATAGTGGCTGCGTGTATCAATGCACTAACAGGTGTAGGACCTTCCATAGCCATAGGTAATCAAACATGTAATCCAACTTGAGAACTTTTAGCCATAGCACCTATTAATAAACATATACCAATAATTGTAACAATGTTTTCATTAACAAAAGGAGCTAAAGAGAATACTGTACTATAATCAATGTTACCAAATGATCATAATATAGCAAACATACCTATTGTTAAAAAACAATCACCCACTCTGTTAGTTAAAAAAGCAGACATAGAACTTTGATTTGCAGCTATTCTAGTAAATCAGAAACTTACTAAAAGGTACGAACAAATTCCTACACCTTCTCATCCAACAAACATTAATAAAAAATTATTAGCTGTAACAAGTATAATCATCATAAATGTGAATAAACTTAAATAACTAAAGAACCTTTGATTATGTGGGTCGTGGCTCATATAACCTATAGAATAAATATGTACTAAAGAACTAACGATTAAGACAGGTATTAACATAGACACTGTTAAGCTATCAAAATGGAAACCTCATAGTACGTTAAGTGATTCACTATCTATTCATCTAAAAAGGTTTATTGAAACGGGTATGTTATTTAAACCTACTTCAAAAAAGGCAACTATTGCTAATAAAGTTGTTACAATTACACTAGTACATGTAATTAATTGGGCTCCGCTAACACCGACTTTTCTACCAAAAAATCCGGAAACTATTGATCCTAATAAAGGTAAAGTAATTATAGCTAAATACATTATTTATATTCTATTGCAATGCTACCTCTTAATCTATAAAATGCAACTAAAATACCTAAACCAATTGCTGATTCTGCACCAGCTATAGCTATTATATAAATAGCGTATGTTTGGCCTAATATATCATCAAAGCTAAGTGAACTTACCAATATTAAGAATGTAATAGCTAATAACATTATTTCTATCGAAATAAGCATTAATATTATATTTTTTCTATTTAAAACGAAACCTAAGATTCCGATTAAAAAAAGTATTAAGGATAAATTCATTGTATATATTTTTTACCTGAATTATATAAAAAGCCTATAACAAACCCTAAATCATTTAATTAATTCTAATTTAGATAAAAAAGGGTTTATAATAAACCTTTAAACATACTTATATAGTTTTAACTGTTTACATTAAATAACACTATACAAGCATTAAAGAATAAAAGATTCGAACTTTTATAACATTATAAAATAATATTGCTTTACCATTAAGCTAATTCTTTTTATAAGATTTATATAAGATTTATATTTTATATAAATCTTATATGACTATTAGTACAAACTAAAAGTCATCCCTTCTTATTATTTAAAAAACTAAGTGAAAGACTATTTACCATACACAGCATGAACCTTTAACTAAAAATACTTTAGTACCAATATTATTAATAGAAAATAGAATGCAATATAGTTAAATTTAAATTACCAGTATTGACACCTACACTCTTATATACTTTATAGTTTTTATATTTTTAGCGGCTTATATACATAAAAACCTAAAAATAAACTATAACAAAAATACCCAAAACGGTTAGCCTTAAAATCTGCAATATTAATAATTTAATTTCTTATAATTTTATATATCGCACATATTTCCTATAAGAAATAGGTTCTATATTTAGGTAAAACCCAGTATTATTAATATTATAATATGTATTAAACCCAGTGTTTGCTTCATTTACAGGTAGACTAGGTAACATATTTAAATAAGATATTTAGCCACGTATATCCATAATTTAATTAGGATTTACTTCAGATAAAAGATCTTATAAGTACCATATTCAACAACATTATGTCTACGCATTAAAGCTCTAGCAATATCATACGATAAGCCCTCTATTGTCTGAACAGCTTGGCTTAAACTAAAGTAATTCGTTTCTTTATTAGAAATATCTGCAGTATCAATAACTTAACAAGGTTTATAGCTATTATCTGATACAACCTATATTCTTCCAATACTATTTCCATGATAGTCTTTGGTATATATTACATATGCATTATATAGAACACATTTATGGATCTGCATTTCTTTAACGGCAATAAAATAACTTAAACCCTCTATTGATCCTACAGCTTCTTTTAAACTAGAATAGCGAGTTTCTATATTAGATATATCTGAAGTATCTAAAGTATAAAAAATTTTACGGCGTCTATTATCATAGATTGTTTCATCGTTTATTCTTTCAATTCTATTTCCATTAGAATCTTTGTAATAAATCTGATAAGTACCGTGTACAACACCATTTTGTCTCTTCATTTCACTAGAAGCAGTTGTATATTCTAAACCATCTATTGTTTTAACAGCCCTACTTAAAGTAAGATACTCTTTATCGTTCGAAAAATCTCCGGTATTTTCTACATAACAAGGATTCTCATTAATATAAGGTAATACGTTTGCCCTTTCAACCCCTGATTCCGCATCACTAACAAAATCCCCACTGTTTGCACCCTGAAAACTCGGGTGATCGGGGTGTAATGCTCTATCCACACCTTTACCTTTATCTAAACCTTTATCGATATTTTCATTAATATAAGGTAATACATTTGCCCTTTCAACCCCTGATTCCGCATCACTAACAAAATCCCCACTGTTTGCACCCTGAAAACTCGGGTGATTGGGGTGTAATGCTCTATCCACACCTTTACCTTTATCTAAACCTTTATCGAGATTCGATTCGTCGAAATCCATAAGGTTTCCTAAGATAAAATCTAAATCGGAGTTATCTAGGATATTTGGTACTATGTCAGTATTTAATGACGCAGGTTCTATGTTTAAGCCCATATTTTCATTTAAGTTTTCATTATCCGCAATGTTTGGCACTACTTCACTGTTTTCAGTTAAATTTTCATTATCCGCATAATAAGACTCAACCTCTCTATTTGCAATTGTGAATTCATAATCCGCAATAGGATCTCACGGATCTAAAATAGACATAGGATTATTATCTTCTGAATAAATATAAACAATAGTATTTCTAAGACTTTCAATACTACCTGGTGTGTAATCCCTCATCATTTCAATCATATTGTCATTATAATTAATAAGAGGGTCCACTGCTTTATTTATTAAATTTGATATAGATAGTTCTACATCCATCTTATTAATTTCAGAAGTAACATCCATCCTATTAAAGTTATTTATTATTTCTTGTGTAACATCTATCCTAGTAAAGTTATTTATTATTTCTTGTACGACACTTTCATGTCTGTTAATATTATATAATATATTGATACTAGGTTTAAAGAACTTTTTATGTAGACATAGCCCTTTAACACTATTTTCATATATACCTTTCTTAACGGATAATATATAAACTTCTCTAAATATATTAATCGCTATAGACTTATCATTTAAATATACGTTATTTATTGGTTTAAGCGGAACGCTTAAACGTTCAAAATCTCTAATTAAGCTACCAGGAGTATTATATAAAAATTGTTTACTATAGTTATCAAAACTATGGTAATGGTTGTTACCTACCACAGTAATATAAAAACGGTTTAATAAAGTTTTTTTCTCTGGTATACTTTCAAAAGTTACACCAAATTTTTCGTAGTAAGCCTGGTATATTACATGAACCTTTTTGTTGTTTAATTCAAATATTATAGTTTGTATACTAGTATGTTTAAATTTGACATATATAAAGTTATTTAATTTATCCATATCTATTATATTTATAAACTTAGTTGAATATTCTGTATCGATCAATTTATTTAATTGATATGCTGAAATTTTAGCGTTAACATATGGTTTTAAATAAGTATCCCCTAAATATATAGAAATACTCATAAAAAATAGGCTATATATACCGTAATTTAAATTATTTATACCCATAGATGTATAAATAAATTTATCTGTACCTCTAAACCTCTTATGCAATTGTTGTATTATATACGTAATATACAATGTAGGAAAAAGTATAATGGATCGTAGATACAATAAAAAATAATAACTATTTAACATATCAATATTAACGTCTATGGTGTTTAAAAAAACTGTAGTTAAAAGATTACTAACACATATGGTAAGAATAAAAAAACATAAATAAGATAATACATACCCTATTATTTCATTACAGGGTAACTTTATACATTTATTGTATATAATACGTATTAATCTAAATATACCAATATTTTTAACAGGTTTAACAATAAGATATGATAACAATAATGATGATAATAATGAAATATTCAATAATAAAAACGAATAAGGATTATTAGAAAGAGAGTAAATATATAAACTAGTAGGTATACATAGCGTTTGCTGTAATAGAATTATTATACCTGTGACATTTTTATTAAATGTAGTTGAGAATTGGCGAGGTATACCCTGAATAAACTGGATACATTTAAAGTTGTGGGACATATAGTTATAATGGTGTGATTTTTATTGATATATTCAAAACGATATGGCACAATTAGTACCATATTATATATAATGTTATATTTGCTTATATATTATGTGTAATTATGGCTTACGTACTTAGGAAACTTATTACCAAATTTTCTACGATTACATATACATAAGTTATAATATTTAAATTTAAACTAGATCGCCCCTAATTTATATTTAATACTATATCTTTGTATAATACCTTATTAAAGTTCCAGCTATATAGGATAAAGGATCGAAAGAATAAAAGATTCGAACTTTTATAACATTATAAAATAATATTGCTTTACCATTAAGCTAATTCTTTTTACAAAATTTTTAGGTTTGTAAGAATTTGAGCCTAAGCTCAAAGTCATATATTCTTTTTATTGTGGATATTAGCGTATAACATTATACTATACACTTAGTTTTTGCTTTAACCTTTAAATAATACAATAAGATTAGTTATCCGGGAAGTAACGACGTACCATATCCTGTAGATGAAACGTGGATACAGCTAAACCACCCGTTGCGTCCCTTAAATTACGGTAATTGTCTACTGTATAAGAAGTACCATTTAAAAGATGTACGTTGGCACTTAAATAACTGCTTTCGGCTAAAGTAAGGCGACAAACGGTACTAGTTAAATGGTATATATGTCTATTAGTATTATTTCGTAAGTTAAAATCTTGCTGTATGTTGAATCTAGCTAGAAGTCTTACTTTCATGTAAACCCCGGAATCCCCCTCTACGCCACGTTGTAGTATAATGTCTCGGTCTACCAAGAAATATTCAATACGTCCTTCTGCACTAATATCCGTATAGAACAATACTAAATTAACTGCAAGGTCTTGCAGATTTAAGGTTAAAGAAGAAAAAAAATCAAGCACACTATAAAGAATTGTAAGAGATGCTAATACGTAATATAACAAGTTTGATAAAGAAAATATTTCGTTTAAGGGTGTGTTAAACAATGTTTCAGGTACAATTATTCCAAATTTAAAATACATAACATATTCTAACTTTATTCGCTTAACTTTTAGTCTAGGATTAAGTCTATTTCATTAATATTATTTATATTAATTATTGATTACTTAAAATATTATTTAAGTAGACATTATATTATTATAAAAGAGGAGAAAATACATGTTGGATTCTTATTAAGCTGTTATCTAAAATAACAAACCTATTAGTCGTTGAACGTTTTTGACACGGAAATATCGCATGTCAAAAGTCGCTTCAAGTAAACATTTTAAAGTCTTTCTTGAAATAAACCCAATTATTACAATATTTCTCTATAAGAAATATTGTGGGACAATATGCTATTTATCCCTAGCGTAATTACATCCTGAAATACAATACGTTTTTGTATTTTTAACGTTTTTTTTTGAGAGCAAACCAACATTATCTCTAAATAATAGCTTATTATTTATCAGTTGCGTAATTACTCCCTGAAATACAATACGTTTTTGTATTTTTAACGTTATTTTGTGCGTAAACCTGCATAGTAACCCTAACGAAGAGTCTGCCTCCTTTAGCCTGACTCGATAAAAGAAGGTTGGTGAAAACGAAGACATAGACCTCCTTCCTGTGTACCATGTTTCCTTGCTACAATTAGGATAGCAACAGCTTTTCAAATTATGTTAAAATTCCGTTTTTTTCAAAACGGTTCAGACTATTTCTTCATGTTTTCTCTTTTTATAATATTTGCAACGCGAAAATATAAATTAGCATTTAATTATAATTACATACATACTAGACCGTATAACTATAAAACCCTTTTTAGAAATGATTAGCATATTTTTTTACCTTCTATTTAATTTATAATTAAATATAATTATTTAAAGCAGTTGCTCGGCGTGTAAGCCTTCCTTTTGCTACTACTCTAATTTAACTTCTTTTTAAAATTCTTTAAGTAATATGTTTTATATACTCATGACCTCCTTTGCGAGTTTGTATCGCGGTAGTACAAATAATTAAATGCTATAAAGAATAAAAGAATCGAACTTTTATGTGATTATAAAAATAATCTTGCTTTACCTTTAAGCTAATTCTTTTTTTTTTGCCTTTGTTAAATTTTACTACTTTTTCTATATAAAAAGTGTTTGTGTTTTTCCATTTGAATTCAAAGGGCTTATGTGGCGTCTACCTCACCCCCTTCAAGAACAGTAAAAGGACAACTTTACAATTTATTTCTCTAGTCACAATTTAATTTTAGTACTCTCTTTAATATATAGCTAAGTATCCATAATAATCTCTTTATATACTTTCCTATGTAATTTTACATAGAAATTCGCCATAGATATCTTACACATTACTAATTTGTTTAAATATAAAAATATATTTTTTATATATAAAAATTATAAAACAGCATTTTTATTAATGAAGAATATGCAGCTGTTCATACCCTTCGAGGTTAAAAAGCTGTAAGTTGTAGTATTAGTGCACTGATTATATATATAAAAAGTTGAAATATATGTGTAATACTTGTTGAAACAAATAGTCCACCATATAAACCAATACCTCTACTTAAAGTTTTGAAGTTTAAACTCATGAAAGATATTAAACCTGAATAAATAAGTATTAATATAGAGACTCTACTATATAATATAGACTTCTCTCGCCGTAAGGTAACCGCATTAGACAATAATAATTGAATTATAGAAATTCATATCATAAAGAAGAAAAAGAATCGAACTTATATAGCATTATAAAATAATGTTGCTTTACCATTAAGCTTCTTCTTTTTATAAATATATTATATTTATAAGACTAGAACATGTTGATAATCTATTAATTATAACTTTATTAGATTTAGTGCATATTATAGTCATTTATACACCACACAACAATATAATTTACTTATAGTTTTAGTTACAATTTATGTATACTAAAAACCCTTACCACTACTCACCCCCCACTACTTCGCCTATTATAATATATCTACCCTACCATGAAAAAACCCAGTAATTCCCCTTGCATAGCTAATAAATAGAACTAAGTAAGTCGATAATAAATTCTTTAGGAGATAAACTTAAACGTATTTTTGCTAATAAGCTAGGTTTATAAAATGTACTGCTTTTTATAAACAATATACCTAAAGTAATCTGTCTGAGATAATACGATCATTACAACGATTGTACCTTGTACCTTTTATAGGCAATATACCAGTATATTGGTAGTACATATCGGGTTCAAGTACTTCACCCATATTTACTACACGGATATTCAGTACTTCTGTCATATATTTTCATATGAAAAAGTTAGGCACTTCGGCTCATAGAATACAAACGGGGTAATCTATGTCAAACCTACCTGTAGGCAGATTCGAAACAGGTGTAACATTAAATAAGCTAGGTATATGATTAATAACGGCACCCCTAGATCAAAGGTCAAACTTAAACTTATTTTTACTATTGTTAAATCTTAAGGCTACTATATTACGATCATTAGTAGTCCTAATCCTAATATTTACTAGTTTAACATCACTAAAGTAATACAATATACTTAATAAAGTTATATCATATCGACGTTTGTCATCAAACAGACAGCTATAGGTATCTCCATTAGCCATAGTAACCACTTGAAAGCGTAAAGCTATATAGGTATTGTGTTGTAGCCTTCTAATTATAACATAGCCCGAACCTAGCAAAAAAGCTAGCAGTAAAGCAACAGACAAGTCCATAGGTATTAGTGGTATATCCTGAATACCTATAGGGGGCTTAGTTGGTATAATTACACCCGTACCGTTAAAGGAGACAAATATATAATTTTTTAAATTGTTTAAGCTCTCTATTGCTCTTCTAGCCACGACAAAAACTTTTCAATGCTTACAGATTCTATAACTATTGGCATAGAACTGTGCAAAATACCACATATTTCTGAACATTGACCGTAGAAAGTTCCTTCTCTATTTATAAGAACTGAAACTTGATTTAATCTACCTGGGTAAGCATCACATTTAATACCTAAAGATGGACAGGCGAAAGAATGAATAACATCTGCAGCTGTAACAATAAATCTTACGTGTGTTAATTCAGGAAGGATAACTCTATTATCTACTTCAAGCATTCTTAAAGCTCCATCTTCTAAATCAGACTCTGGTACTAAATATGAATCAAATTCGATGAATTCATCATCTGCATTTAAAAAATCCGGATATTGATAACTTCAATATCATTGGTGTCCTTCTGCTAATACAGACATAGCAGGATCACTAACTTCATCCATTAAATATAATAACTTAAATGAAGGAAAAGCTATTAATATTAATATTAAGGCAGGAGTAATTGTTCATATTAATTCGATAAGTGTACCGTGGTTTAAATACTTATGAGATATAGGTGATTTTGTACTAGTATAATTTCTTACAATCGATATCATTATTCAACCTACACCAAATAAAATTATAACTAAATAGAACATAATATTATCGTGTAATTCAACTAACCCTTCCATTTGAGGTGTAGCACTATCCTGAAAATAAAGACCTCACGGCTTAGGTGTATCACAATTATTAACAATATTTGAAAATAATAAAAAAAACATATATATTTTATATTTCGTTTTTTCTAACTTATAGTTTATATACTTAAAGATTAGAAACCATTAAACAGCTTATACTAAAACATAGTTTTCACTTATGTTCATTAGTATATATTGAGATAGTATAGTGCTAATTTCCATATACTATATTAGGAGCCTTTAAATTGTATATACAATAAAAAAAAAGAATACCAGTAAGAAAAGTGTAGCCGATTATATAAGTTAACCTCCTTGTTAATTAATAAAAGTAGTTTTTATACTAGCTTTATATTAACTCTATGCCTATTGACATATAACAAATAAAAAGAGATAGCTGAAAAAAAAAGATAAACCACGTATAATCATAATTAAATTATATATTAAATAAAGTGTTTACATGTTTTTACCTATTTTTTACTTGAACCTTCACCAGGTTCATTTTTATCAGAATCGAGAGATTGTAAGGACAAGGCTATAGCTTCTGCTAAATCCTTATCGGATTGCGAAGAACTAACGGATGATCTAGTGTTATTTAGACTACCAGAGGGCTCACTATTTTGTATAGGATAGCTAGCCTCATATGCTAATTTATGAAAAAAAGAATTAGTTTCACCTATCGCATCTAGAGCTTTATGAAGTTCTAGAGCCGCAACGCTCCCTCTTTTATAAACTCGATCCCTTAATGCCTCTAACTTTAATAATTCATCCGAAATTTTTGAAATATCTTCATTCTTAAAATACAAAAAGTATAGTTCCCTTCTAAGCTTATTAATTCTAATACGAATATTACCATCAGATATACCCAACTCGTGACGCAAATCATTCAAAATAAATTGGGGCCCTCCCACTTCTGCACTTAATATAGGTGAGGGTGATCTAGTGCCGGAGCCTTGCTCTTGTTCACCCATTATAGGAGAGCTAGATCTAGAACGGGGCCCTTTATCCACACCTTTACCTTTATCAGGCTTAGGCTCGGAGTCCGGTTCTGGGTCAACATCCATAGCATTGTATAATTTAGGTTTAAATTCTTTTACTGAAGGTGAAGATTTGTCACCTAAATTCATAGTATTCATACCATATCACACTTGGTTTAGGTTGAAATTAATACCTTTAATACCTCAGTGTTACGTAAACCAAGCTATGATATTGCTGCTAACAGTTCAGGCTAGTAGCCCCATACCAAAATTGCTACTCCAATCAGAGTAATCTATAAGAAGACTACCTGACCAAGTATATTTAGCCGATGCTAATATTGCAGCACTCATAATTCCACCACAAATTGTAGCTAATCTAATATTAGCCATTCTTTTGTGTATAAAGTTAGAAAAACTAGATACAGTACTTATTGTAGTAAATTTATAATTACTTAAAGTAACCATTTGTCTACTATCAATTTTTAAAGCATTTTTACCTAATTCAAATGCAAAACCTAAAGTTAAGGCTAAAAAAAAGATTAACATTATAGCTAAACCATATATACCATTCGTGTGTGCACTAACCACGTAAGGATAAACTAAAAGAATTTCTAAATCAAATAATAGAAACAGTAATGCAAATATGAAGAAGGAAATGCTAAATTGTGTCCTGTTTTGACCTAAGAAAGAATGAAACCCACACTCAAAAACATTATCCTTTTCTTGGTAAGGGTTATGAGGGGCAAAGATTAAATTAATAGCTAATAATATAACCGCTAATAACGGTATAAATACAAAAAAGAATGTAGTACTTGTCATTTACTGGTTAAATAATATTAATGCCAAAATATTAGCTAAACTTAATCATTCTTGTGGTATAAATATAAATAAAAGTATTGTTAAAGTTAATAGAGATATAGTAATTGTCAAATAACTAGATAATACGATACTATTAGCTTTAAATGTTATATTTTCAACTACCTTATCCTGGTCTAAGATGTTACCGTGTAAAATAAGATCGGCAGTTTCTTTATTAATGGTATGTTCAGGTGCATCAAAGAACATTTGTTTAATAATATTTAAGTAGTAAACACCACCAATAACACTAGTTAATATCGCAACTAGAGCAAGAAAAATGTAGCCACTGTCTAAAGCAGCACTCAGTACCATTTGTTTTGCAAAGAAACCCATAAGAGGTGGAATACCTGCAAAAGAAAAGATTGTAATAGTTAAACTTAAAGCTAATAAAGGATTTATCTCAAAATATCCCTTAAGTTGACTTATTAATTGTACAGGTGAATTATTTTTATCATCTAGTTGTTTGTATTCATTGCTCTCGTTTACGTAATAATAAAGAGAAAAACCAATACTAATTAAGATGATAAAAGCATTTAAATTACTAATAGAGTACTGCATTAGGTAAAATATAAAGGCTTGTATAGACTCTATACTGTTTATACTTAGTGCAAGCAATATAAACCCTACATGTGATATAGTACTGTAGGCAAACAATCTTTTAATTCTTAGTTGAGTTAGACCTACTACTGTACCAACAATCAATGATAATAAAGAACTTACCAGTAAACTAGAAGTCCAACTTAAATTAAAACTAAATAGAGAATCACCTGTATAATGCACTAATTCTAATAAAAATACAAAAATGGAAATTTTGGCTACTATGGCTACAAATGTAGTCACTATTGTAGGTATAGCATCATAAACACCTGGTGATCAGAAGTGGAAAGGTGCAGCACTCACTTTAAATAGGAAACCTACGCTAAGTATAAGCAATGAAAAGTTAATATAATAACTTTTATATCAGTATAAAATATTATTGTCCCCTTGATTGGTCAAATCACTTAAGCTCGTTATAACATATATACCATCAAGATTAGTAGTACCTGAATTTGCATATAATAAACTAGTACCTAGTAAAATAAAACAAGAACTTAAACCCCCTAATAAGAAATAAGTTAAACCACCTGATGTAGCTAATTCAGAATTTCGGTATAGTGTACTAAGTAAATATAAACCGTAACTTTGTAGCTCTATCGATAAAAATATCGATACTAAATCGGATGTAGATACTAAAAATGTTGCACCACTAACTATAAACAATAAGATTAAAGGGTACTCGATTATTTTAAATTGTTCCCCCATCTTGTTTACAATTTTAGTTCTGTAATATAAGAAATTATAAAACAGCATTTTTATTAATGAAGAATATGCAGCTGTTCATACCCTTCGAGGATAAAATGCTGTAAGTTGTAGTATTAGTGCACTGATTATATATATAAAAAGTTGAAATATATGTGTAATACTTGTTGAAACAAATAGTCCACCATATAAACCAATACCTCTACTTAAAGTTTTGAAGTTTAAACTCATGAAAGATATTAAACCTGAATAAATAAGTATTAATATAGAGACTCTACTATATAATATAGACTTGTCTCGCCGTAAGGTAACCGCATTAGACAATAATAATTGAATTATAGAAATTAATAACATAAGGAAGTAAAAGAATCGAACTTTTTTATATGCATATTTTATATAAAATATGGTTTTATAACAGACCGCTGACTTATCTTTTTTTTTATAATATGCTATATTCAATATATATTACTTTAAATCTTTAATTAATACATACAATTTAGAATGCATATATTCTACACTTGTATAATAAAAATGTATATATTATATACATAAACCTATATAAATACAAACCACACGGTAAAACCTTACTATTACATATACATAAAGACTATCTAAAGGGCAAAAGTAATATATATATATATATATATATATAATACATATATAAAACAAAATATTACTTGCAAAAGATATATCATATATGTTATATATTATAACATATACCAATACGCATATAAGTATATATGTATATTAGATACTTATATACATAACAATAAAAATAATACAACTATGTAGTATTAATAATAGCCGGAGGAGAAATTTGAATTCTCATTCTTAATGCATGAAATTAATGTTCTAACCAATTAAACTACCCTGGCTTTATTGTAAATTAAATGGATGAAGGGTGAATACCCTGACTTGAACAGGGAACAGACTGATCCACATACAGTCGCTCTACCGATTGAACTATATCCACCTTTAAATCATAAAGTTTTATAAAACTTTAAACATAAAATACAAGAAAGTAATTATGTTGGAGTGATTCGAACACTCAATGGTAAATACCAAAAATTTATGACTTACCGATTAGTCCACAACATATATTTAAATATATCAATATATAGAGAAATATACTAAATATAAATTTACATAAGGTAAATCCGACTTGAACGGATAAGATATAATAATAATCAAATAGGCCTAAGCTATTCATGTCTACCAATTCCATCACTACCTTTAAATTGCTCGAAATAAGATTTGAACTTACAACCTAAACATCTTCAGAGTTCCGCTCTACCAGGTTGAGCTTTTCGAGCCTATAGGTGTAAAGTCTAACTTTTTATATAGATTAGCTTACACTAAAGCTATAAACGGTTATATAACATAATTTTTATATGTTTTATATTGTAAACTCACTAGTTAGACTACTGAAGTATACATAAACTAAACCAAGTGTTAAATTGCTCGCACCTTAATTATCAATTTAAGTTTTGAAACAATTAAAAATAAGTTTAGCTAATATAGCATTAAAATTTTTTTTAGTTAAGCAGGCTACATTAATAATCTTAATTATTTTCGTATATTTGACACATATAATAAGTAGAATTTTACCAATACTTAGTGGAGACATCAAGAATCGAACCTGAATTAACGATATGCAAAATCGCAGTTTTGCCAATTAAACTATGTCCCCTTTTTGTGTAATAAAAATAAAAAAAAATATTAATTTAGAATATTTTTATTATCATTATATATTTAACTTTTATTATATGTATATAAGCATTATACGATGTTGTAACATCTTAAGATGTATAGATGCTTATATATAAAGCTTATGTAGCTTTTAGTTTATAAATTAAACCATAAAGATCTAAAATATATTAAAAACTTAAAATAATTAGTTTTTAATTTAATTAAAACGTATCCAAAAGAGGACTTGAACCTCTACGATATTATATCAACGAAACTTAAGCTCGTCCTGTCTACCAATTCCAGCACTCGGACGTATAATTTTGTTTAAGCTAAGGCCAGGGTGAGTTGAACACTCATCTCAGCTGTCATGAGCAGCTTGCTTTACCAATTAAGCTATAACCTTGTTAAATATGCGGACAAAGGACTTGCACCAATATTGACTGGACATGAGCCAGTTATGTTACTATTACATCAATCCGCATTAATTATATATAACTGGGCATAACCCAATTATATATTATTAATTATAAAAACATAAACTTCTTCTTCTTTAGTTAGTATAATATATACACTAACCGTAGCCTCAATGGGGATTGAACCCATGTATGTAATGATGAAAACATTATGTCTTAACCACTTGACTATAAGGCCTATTATGTATATATTAAGTCCAGTGCAAGTATCGCACTTGCTTATGCTGGTTACAAAACAGCTACATTACTTTTATGCTAACCGGACTGAAGTTAATGTAGTTGTATTTATTATTCATTTAAACATAAATAAGTTGTGTGATATCGCGCAAATTTAGTTGAATATAAAATTAGTACTTTATACCTAAAAACATTTAAATTCTTTCAGCTAAAGCCTATTGATAACAATAAATTATTTACCTTAAGAGTAAAGGGTACTTATTGCTAAATAATAAAGTTGATAATTATAAGCGATTATCTCTGTATTTCAGCTGCATTTTTTTTTTTTTTATTACATTTGCATAACTCGATAATGGGTTGTCTTGTGTTTAACTGCCTATATGGGGTTTAAATATCGAATTATGCATCTGCTATATTTATCTCGAGTTTATTGTTGTATTATCGATTTAATCTTTCTTATTATATCTTTTTATTATTTATAATTTCGTAGTATTCCACTACGTATATTTAAGAATATCTTAAAGTAAATTTCGTGCCTAGATGCATTCAGCACTTATTTTTAACTAACTTAGCGTTCCTGCCGTGCCTATGTTATAGAATTACTTAAGTGAAAGTAACACCCCAGATCCTGACATTTTATAGTCTATAGGACTTTACTACATATATTTAATATTGGGCACATAAACAACAGGTAAACCAGAGGTTAATATACCCAGCTCCTTTCGTACGAGGGGGATATCCTTATTTTATTCTAATTTCCTCTAGAAGATAGAAACCATACTGTCTCACGACGTATTTAACCCAGCTCGTGTAACTTATTAATCGACGAACAGTCGAACCCTTCATGATTCCTGCATTCATGTGGATAAGTTAAGCCGACATCGAGGTGCCAAACTGCGCACTCAATTTGTACTTCCTGGCGCAATTAGCCTGTTCAAATTATGTTAAAATTCCGTTTTTTTTAAAACGGTTCAGACTATTTCTTCATGTTTTTCTCTTTTTATAATATTTGCAACGCGAAAATATAATTAAGGCAAATATAAACTTGCACAGGTGTAAAACCATAACTAAAAAGTTATAGTGATAAAGATATATTAAAAATATAAACCTTGTTTTAGACACTCATTATTATACAATTACCTTACTTGTACTTATATAAATATTTGCATTTATTTTTATATTAAGCAAAATACCAAGTAAGCTAATTTAAGGTTTTATTTACTACTTACTCAACCCTTAACACCAAAAGCTCCGTTACGGTTTTTAGAATTAATAACAGTATATTGTACATTTGATTTATGATAACCTCTTAGCATAACAGTAGATAAGCCTCTGAAAGAAGAATCTACATTTTTTAAACCACCTAATCATTTCACTTTAAATACAGATCTTGAAGCAGTTGCACGGCGTGTAAGCCTTCCTTTAGCTTCTACTCTAATACCTCTTAAATTTAAATGTTTTAAGTGATGTCTAAGTACATAACCTTTTAAAGATACTTTTTGTTTCTTTGTAAATGATCTTTTTATAATGTTTATTTCTAAGTCATCAGTTGCAGGGTAGAAACTTAACAATAGATTATTTAAAGAATCTTTCCCTTTATTGTAATTAATCATGGAACTAATGATATTATTACGGATTCTATTAACAAAGAATTCTTCTTTTAATGGTTTACTTATTCTTTCGCTTATTCTACTTATAACAGGTAAATCAATTTTACGTAGAGATCTTTTTAAAACTTTATATAGCCGATTATCTCTATTCCTTAATTTTAAGGATACACCTTGAGTATATATATCACTGTTTAGATGCATTTTTTTTAATTTAACAATATTGAATTCAACATCTTTATTATATAATTTTCTAACTAAAAAAATCAGCTTTGACATAAACTGATTTGTAAATTTTAAACTATTTAATTTCAATAAATGATAAAAGTAACGTAATTTTTTTTCTTTAAACCGTTTAAGAGATTCAAGTTTAACTTGATTAAAATTAAGATAATCTAAAGGTTTCCATAGTGAAATTTTATTAATAAATAGGATACGTTTCTCATCATTTGTTAAAATATTTGTTTCCACTAGCCTAGTTAAAAGATTACAATAAGAATTTAATAACTCTATTTCCGAAGAGTAAGCGTATTTGTTCATTATGGACATGGTATATAGATCATATAATTCTTGATGATCCCCCTGAACAAAATTTTCCTGACTGCTTAAAACTCTATTGTAAGTTATTGTAGCTTCACCCTTACGATTATATTTAACCGTTTTTTCTAAGGGAAAAGGTGGATAAAAAAGATCTTTTTTAGCCTTTTCATAATTCTGTGTTAATAACATACCCTCCGTATTAAGGACATAAAATGTTATTAGTACTTTATTACTGGTATGCTTTACATCACCTCTACCTATAAACACTTTTTTTGTGGATACTCGGCGGAATCTAAGTTGTAAGCGCTTAGTTTTATTTTGCATCAAATTTTGGTTAAGTTGAAAATTAAAAAAGCTTTTTAAAAGGGCCATAAGGTTTGTATTTGCTACAGGCAATGTTTTTATATAATTAGAGTTATATGAATATACACTATTATACCACTCTTGAGCTGCAGGTGTATAATGTCTAGTTTTACCTGTATCGCTTTTAATATAGCTCAATTGTTTAGATCGACTTATTTTACTTTTTTTGTCAAATAATATCGGTAAATTCTGTTCGTAGTTATTTTCATCTTGAAAATTATTAAGTTTTACATCTTTCTTCAAATCAAGCAAGTTATATACTATTTCGTTCGCTTAATCTTTAATCTAGGATTAAGTCTATTTCATTAATATTATTTATATTAATTATTGATTACTTAAAATATTATTTAAGTAGACCTTATATTATTATAAAAGAGGAGAAAATACATGTTGGATTCTTATTAAGCTGTTATATAAAATAACAAACCTATTAGTCGTTGAACGTTTTTGAAACGGAAATATCGCATGTCAAAAGTCGCTTCAAGTAAACATTTTAAAGTCTTTCTTGAAATTAACCCAATTATTACAATATTTCTCTATAAGAAATATTGTGGGACAATAAGCTATTTATCCCTAGCGTAGCTTTTTCAATTATCCAAGACCTTTCCTTTCTGCATCTTGTGATCATATGCCCCGCTTACGCGACTGATAGACGTGTAAGTCAAACAGTAAAGCAAGATTAAGCCATTAAACTTGACAAGTAATAAACATAATTATATTATTAGTATTTTCATATAAAAAAAAAATACGCACAAACTTAATTATTATAAACTAAGCCAACTAATAATATAACTAAAAACATTGGAAAATTAAAAGTATTTGCCCTATTTTCTTAATGTTTTAATTACAACTATTTTCCATATAGTTAAAATCTTACTTGGAAAAAAATATTAGTTCTAACTCAATAGATATATAGCTGGATTAGTTATAGCTTAAGCTATACCAAATAACATACTAAAAATAAAAAAATATACATCATTAGTATATTTAATTGTCAAATAATTATGACAATTTTACAAAATTAACTTTGGATACACCCAGGTACTTTTTATGGGATCTGTGCCCCGCATAAACTGCCTCCTAGCAATTGTTCCTTCTTTGAAGGTTAATGATTATCTCAAATCTCTAGCAAAAGCTAGATATGTTTGAGAGTTTCACGTAGAAAATCTACCAATATGATAAACTAAATAAAGGTGTTTCAATTGTGTTTACACTACCTTATAACTAAAATTCGCCATATCATATTCAATAACTAGCAACAGTAAAGCTGCATAGGGTCTTCTCGTCTAACTAGAGGTAAACTGTATCTGCACAGTTATTCCAATTTCACTGAGCCAATCATTGAGACAGCTGTTGTATCGTTAAATCATTCATGCAAGACCGCATTTAACGGCCAAGGTATTCCGCTACCTTAGGACCCTCATAGGTAAGGCCGCCATTGATCGGGGTTTCCTTCGAAGCCAAGCTTATATTAGTCAGCTTAGCAAATCCGTTAACCAGCCGACATCGGGCAGAAATCACACTCAATACTTTGATTTATTATCTTACTGCAGAGTGCTTTGTTTTAATTAAACAGTCGTACAACACTATTCCATGCTTCCTATTCTTAACCTAATATTAATTAGGAGGAATGGCTCTCCTTATCCCGAAGTTACGGTAGTTAGTTTGCCGAGTTCCTTAATGATTGTTCACTCAAACGCCTTCGTATTCTCTACTAGCTTACTTGGGGTAGTATTTAGGTACGGTCAAATCCATTGTCTTGTTATTCATCTTTTTAGTTTATTACAAGTTGACAACTAGATGTATCGATGTTTTTCCAGAACCTTCTTCACTTTACTTTTTTTTTATTTAGAAAAAAAGACAGTTTTGCAACTCGAAAAAAGAAGGTTGTTACTACTCGATAGAGATTTTTTTTTTTGCTCATCGTTTTTTAATCCTTTAGGTTGGTAAACTTAGAGGCCGTTACTTTATTAAAACCATAAGCTTTAGGCGAGGTATGCCCGTACCGGTCTGTAAACATATAGTTAGTCAGACCTTTGGGGTACGTTAGTCCCTTTTTCGTTACTCATGTCAGCATTCTCACTTGGGTTATCTTATATTCATTCTTAAAAAGAATAAGTCCTAGATTTACCCAACGTTCTGCTACCCCATTAAATATAATAATAAATTATTAATAAATATGGACAAGGTGTCGGTATATTGTTTAGATCCGTTAAATTTTCGGTGCAACTATCAATATAAATAAGCGTAAACTTAATTTATTAAACCAGTGCTCTGTTACGAGATCTTCAAAAAATGGACCGCTTCTAAGCCTATTTCCTAGTCGTATTAGATAGAAACTTCCTTAATTTCACTTAACAATAATTTTGGAACCTTAACTCTTGTTCTGGGCTGTTTCCCTTTAGACATACAACCTTATCGTACTATGTCCGATTATTCAATATTCATCATTGCCCTTCCGAGTGCGAATACTCACCGATAAAATCTTCACGATTGCCCGATATATGCAAAATCACCCATTATACTATAGCTACATTGTGTGTAGCAATAGGATAATATGATAGAAGTTGCCTGAGATCACAGTTCTGTACCTGCTATGATGTACCTTGAATTACCTACTTATATAGGTTTCGCAGAAAACCAGCTATCCTAGTCAGTATTGTCTTTCACTAACTTACCACAGTTCTTCGGATATCTTTACAACGATAAACCGTTCGGGCTTTTATAACCCTGACTGTAGTAATATCACCAGGCTTCGGGTCTAATTTTAGATACTAATTCATTATTTCATAATTGGTTTATCTGGGCATTACTGCTCGCATCTAATATTAACTCGCTGACCCATTATGCAAAAGGTACGCTCTTACTTTTTATTTAAATTTTACTCGAGCTGCTTATAAGACTACTACTTCAAACCATTCCATCACTGTACTATACGCTATCGCTTATATATTATATTTAGCCTTAGAGGAAGGTTCCCCTTTGTTCAAACAGGTTTTGCCCGTTTTACTTTTTTTCTTGTTACATCGCATTATATTATAATTTATTTATAATATACCGGTAAACAATTAGGCTCTTCTACTTTCATTCTCACTAATCATAGAATCTCGTTTGATTTCTTTTCCTGAAGTTACTAAGATATTTCAATTCACTTCGTTTATAATTTAATTTATCTAAGAGTTCATGTGAAATTTATCACCCTTTTAATAAAAAAAGGTTTACTTGGCATCCTCCTCACCCTATTAAGGTGATTTGATATAAAAGAACAACTTTACAATTTCTTTCTTTGACCTGTCACAATTTAATTTTAGTACTCTCTTTAATATATAGCTAGGTATCCATAATAATCTCTTTATATACTTTCCTATGTAAAATTACATAGAAATTCGCCATAGATATCTTACACATTACTAATTTGTTTAAATATAAAAATATATTTTTTATATTTTTTTTTTTCGGATTATTATGATTCGAACATAACAGATCCTCAACCCAAATGAGGCGCCTAACCAACCTGGCTCTAATCCGTTTTATTTATTATAACTCTATTAGTGTTAAAGCAGAGAATATCCGATTTGAACGGATGTGATCTATTAAATCAAATAAGTTTCAAGCTTATCACTTTAAACCACTCAGTCAATTCTCTATACATAATTTAATGGTTAATATATTAAAGATATATGTAATAGAAGCTCTTAAATTAAAAAACACATACTTATAAATAATACCTTTAATTAAATTTTAGTTCTTTTATTATTTAATACATTTAAATAAAAGGTTTTTATCCTAAACGCCGTTTACTATGCGAAGATAATAAACTTTTTTTTTATTCTAAATCTTACATTTCTTGTCTACCCTTTACTTAATAAAAGATTTATTTACTTAGTTCTTTCAAGACTTGAACTTGAATAACATTCTTATCAAGAATACGCTCTACCAGTTAAGCTAAAGAACTTTATTTTATATTATTTTTAACTACTATTTTTGTATCAGTTTTACTAGTGATACAATATTTTGTGTATAGCCTTTTTGCAAATTAAAGGTTGTTAAACATATCCCCACTAAAGCTTTCGCGTTTAGCTAAAAATTCTATTATTTATAGTTTTCATGCAAGAGCACTCAGATTTGAACTGAGAAAGTGAAGTTTGAAGCTTCAAATTTTACCATTAAACTATGCTCTTATATTTAATAAGGTTATTATTAATGTATAAACCTTATTGTATATTACGGAAAAGAGATGATTCGAACATCCAGGTGCATAACACAATATTTAGCAAATATCTCGCTTTACCAATAGCAACTTTTCCTTATATAAATTTTATATAAACATATATTTTATCTCTTTAAGTTGATAAAACATAGATTTTTTATTTTTTATATCTTTAAGTAGATAATGACTAATTTACTTATCTATATTACCACTAATGGTTACTGTATAATGGTATACACTACGACTATAGGCAAAGGAACTACCATTATTATGAAGATCAATACAAAAAAGGTTAATATATAATGGCTAGCATATCTAGCGGTACATACTGGTACGACTAACTGTAGAGTTAAAAGAGGCATATTAGCAGTAATAAAAAGGATAACACGCAAAATATATTTAAGACTATCTTATTCAGACTCGTTCAATCTATAGCTAGTTAATTACAAACGAGCTCTAGAATATCTCGTTGTGGATTTTATATTCGCATAAAAATATAAGGATGCTTATACTTAAGTCTTGTTTATTATAAAGGATTATACAGATACTTAGACGGGTTTAATCAAAGAAATAATAATACGGCCAGCCGAATTCGAATCGACACAATTCGCTTGGAAAACGAAAGGTCTACCATTAACCTATGGCCGTTTGTTTAATTAATTTATACTTAAATAAAAATAATTAAACCTAGTGCTTATACATAAATATGAGCTTATAGTATGCCTACCTAATAAAAAATAGCATATCCAAAGTAAAAGAAGAAAAATATATATATACCAATTCGTATATTTCTATGATAAACAACCATTTCATTTATATGTTTATCTATGACAGGCAGTCAAGTATCTCTTTCATGATATATAGCTATATCATCTTTTCAATTATTAACTAAAGTTTGTATATCAAGTAAATCGGAATAACTAAGGCTATCTAGAGGTTGCATATATGTTCTCACACCAAAAACAATTAAACCAGACACAGGTAACAAATGAAATGTTTGAACTTCACGTCTAAGGTATAAATCTCTTAGTCTATAACCAACCACAACCCCAATTTCACTAGTTAAAGGTACTCTTGTAACATGTCTAGCTAAAAAAAACTTGGATGTATTAATGATAAAAATATTAGACCTTTTACTTATAACATTACTGTTGATGTTATCAAAATATTTAACATACCTCTTATAATGTATACCGCCCTCTTGTCAACCAGGCGCTGTGCCATGTAGTTTAATCATATCATAACCTAAACGATCAGATACTTGTCAATTTATTGAAAATATACTATTAGAAGCTATAATTAAGTATTTACCATTAACTTTCTTTAGTATTGAAAAGTCGACTACCACACATTCACTTAATATTCTTAATAAATCTAGAGGATCATGACTGGCCAAATCCCCTACATAATAATGATGATTAGTTGAATAACATATAATAAAATATATATGATCATTTCGATATAAATAATACTCTTTGGGGTATTTACTGTACATATACGTAAATACATAATGAAATAATTCACGACAAGCTGTATCAGCCTCACTAGTAAAACCTATAACATTTTTTTTATGTTTCTTTAAAATTAGGAGACGTTTAAGCAAATGTTCTCTATTAGATGTATCTAGCTCGATCCATTTATCCCGAGCACTGCTACCGTAAAATACAGCACCTGGAAGCGTTTTTGCTATCGGACGAAACATATTATTAGCGGATACATCAGGTGAAGGGTACCCGCTATGTTTATTAAATCTACTTATTATATAAGGCATCAGAGGATCATGATTCTTAAAAGGTTGAAGGCCTTTATTAACAACCTCTCTAGTTCTACCTATAACTTTGCCATCTATACCTACATCTTTAGTAAACAAACGGGATGTGGTTGATATGAACCTAGACCTAATAAAAAAAGAACAAGACGGCTTAGCATGTAACGAGAAATAAAAATGAGTTGCACCTACATGCAATTTGGCTACGCGCTTTTGACACGCTCCAACCGCGCATACATTTGTTATTGTATGTACTTTCCGTAACAGGGAAAAACACCTTAATGTTTTTATTTGATTCCTAGCTCCGGCAAGGCTAGCCTGTATATTAATTTTGCTTATTGTATTTTGTGTTTTCATGTAAGACCTAAGGGGGTCGAACCCTTATAACAAAGATTAAAAATCTCGTATTTTACCATTAAACTAAGATCTCTATAGTTTTTATTATATAAAAAACTATGTTAATAAACAGCGCGTTAATTATATGACAATATATATATAAATAAGAAACCTAATAGGTTAATATTATGTTAAAATAATACTAACAAATATAATAAGCTAGTACATACATGTGTCGTTGGGAAATACACCAATAATAAAAGGGAAAAGCGTAGGATAAACACAATATAAGACTAAAAAGAAAGAAGATAGGAAAAAAAAATATCATAAAATTTTAAGTAATTTTAAATATGAAAAAGTAAATAGTACCTGAAAGTTAAAGGAATAAAACAAGTTTAGCATAACATTATAGAGAATCACTAAAGTTTAGCTTAATATTGTAGAAAAGGACAAAAGAAGTTTACCTGAATATAAATCAGAAGTATAAGTTAGGAATAATTTAGATTATTCTTTCTATCATGGTCTTCCATGTTTAATATTTTCAAGTCTTGTCACTTCAGCTACCCTTGCCACTTCAGCTACCCTTGCCACTTCAGCTACCCTTGCCACTTCAGCTACCCTTGCCTCTTCAGCATATCGTGCACGAAGAGCCGCACGTCGAGCTTTATCATATTTTCTCTTTTTTTCTCGATCTGTTTTAGATAATCTACTATAATAATCATTATCCGGACCTGGCTTCTTTGGTGGTTTACCGCCTCCAAAAGAACCGCCACCTGAAGAACCTCCAGCTCAAGTTCCAGAAGCTGGATTACTCATTTTTACAATGAAAAACCGGATAATATTATATATATCATATATAATACCTAAATATTTATAAAAAATAATAAGTATAACTATGAAACATATTGCGTTTCCACATCAATAAGTATAAGGGTAATCTATTCATAGCTTATGTTTGTAACTATAATTTATAAAGAATAAAGCACTAATAACAATAAAGATATGAATATTAGATATGTTATTAAGTACTATAAATATTTCTGATATACAATCTACCACACAAAACATTTTTTCTTTTAAATAAGATAATATATTATCAAGCAAGGTAACTAAACTAAATAAGCCTAATACAGCCATCCAATTTTCTTTTATATAGATATAAAAATGTTTACTTTTTATACATATATTATCTACTATACTTAAATAATGAAAAAATTTTGTATTGTAAAGTATAAATATTAAATACAAAATATTAAGGTGCATTAATATTAAGATCCCCAGTAATATATTGAAATGAAAAGAAATAACCATACCACATCCACAAAATGTCAGTATAATATACTTGACTCTAAACCCAAATGATGGTTTTCTGTAGAATGGTAGGCTAATACTCGTCACAAACCCACTGCAATAAAAGCAGTACCTATCATAACATGAAGTCCATGAAAACCAGTACCAAAATAGAAACAAGATCCAAAGGCACCGTCACTTATTGTGAAAGAAGAAACAGTGTATTCTACACCTTGGAAACCTGTGAATATTACAGCTAAGATTACTGTAGCCACTAATCCATATAAAGCTCCACTTCTATTTCCTTGTATTAAAGAATGATGAGCATATGTAACTGTAACACCACTTGATAACAGAATTACTGTGTTAAGTAAAGGTAATTCAAATGGGTTAATAGCTTCTATACCCATAGGTGGTCATTGTGCTCCTAATTCTACGGTAGGAGATAAGGCACTGTGAAAAAAAGCTCAAAATATAGCTAAGAAGAATAACGCTTCCGAAACTATAAATAAAGCCACACCCATATTTAAACCTCTTTGTACTGCTAATGTATGGTTACCTAAATATGTACCCTCACTTATAACATCCCTTCATCATAATGACATTGAAGAAATAAGTGTTACAAAAGCTAACGATAAAAACATTTCACCATTACTAAAACCGTGCATTGTTAATACACCACTTGTTGTTAATGTTAATAAAGCAATACAAGTATATAATGGTCAGGGTGACGGTGATACTAAGTGAAAAGGATGAGCTTGAAAATTACTTCTAGTCATATTTGTCATATATTCTTTTTTATTGTCTATATAATTTCATAATATATATATATTCTTGTTTAACAAAAGATATATTTATATCTATGCATACCCGAGGTATATCTTTAAAGCACAATATATATATATATATATATATACATATGAATACTATACATATATTGAGGTTTAAGGAATAGGTGACTTGAACACCTAACCTTCCGTGTGTAAAACGGTTGCTCTACCATTAAGCCAATCCCTTTTTTGTTTATAAAATAGCAACGGGTTAGGTCGGATTCGAACCGACATTTACTTTCATGACAAGAAAGTTTCTGACCAATTAGAAAGGACTAGCCCTTATAATTGTATAAGATATATTGTAAATATAACTTAAGAATTATAATATAAATAATGAGTGTATAAGTTAAATTATTATATATATATAAATATAAAGCCATCTTTTATAGATGGTTTTATTAATTTTTTTGTTTTATTGTAATAACGATAGCACCTACCATAGCTAATAATAATATAATAGAAGTTAATATTAATCATATACTATAACTAGTGTACATAATATTACCTATACTAGATATATGACTAGTTTCGGCTAAATTACCGTCTCAGATTTTACTAGTAACAAAGGATATTTCACCGTTGTCTAATTCAGCACCATTTAACTTAAAAAATTTATTTAAGCTATCACTATAATTATGATATCGAATATCATTTAAAGTATTATTTAAATCAACAGTATAACTATTAAAAGAGGCAACACTATATGGCAATATTTGATATAAAGGATAGTTGAATGCAATGGTAATAAATATAGCTAAAGGTATACTATTGCTAGTCTTACTTAATAGCTCACTTATCCTAACGTTTATTAACATTAAAATAAATAAGAATAAAATTGACACAGCTCCAACATACACTAATAAGTAAGAAAGACCAATAAAGTTTAAACCTAATATCATTAGGTAACTAGCGATACTTAAAAATAAACCTATTAAAAATAGAACAGAAACAATAGGGTTTTTGCTAATAATAACTAATATTCCACATAAAATAGCAGATAAAGATATAATGTCTAATATCTCTGATCTATAGCCATTCGTGAAACTTTCATTTAAAATATAAAGACTATTCATAGATAAAACAGAAAAAAACCTCATTATATTTAACTAAATAACATTAAATAAAAATTAACTACCATAGTTAGAAATATTTTAAATCTAACAAAGCTAGAGGAAAGGGCAGTTAAATAAGAATAAAGACGTGTATAAGAGTTGAACTTATATACTTGTGGCCGAAACACAGAACTTTACCATTAAGCCAACACGCCCGACATATTCTAAGTTCCCAGCCCTCAAGATGAATCGAACATCTATCGAAATATTAACAGTATTTTGCTCTACCTTTGAGCTATAAAGGCCTAATGGCGCCTTTATACGTAAATAAATAGGAAGAAAAGGACTCGAACCTTCGACAGCATATTGCTATTGAGTTTACAGCTCAACCCGTCATACCAACAAACGGAACCTTCCTATATATATAATGATCTTATAGTCTCGAGCATGGAGGACAAAACTATAAGTATTATACATATAAGTATAAAAATATACCTGTATTGTTAACATTAATCAATCCCGTGCAATTTCCACTACACGAACCGTATTTCGACTTAACACCAATCAAAGTCACGCATACGAAAATCTTCCATAAAAAAAACTAGAACGAATAGACTAGAGTAAAATTAAATGAAAGACCAAACTTATTGCACACACTTCTTTCGGCGCCTGACGAGTAGTAAGTACCTATCTGAGATAAAATTCACCGTGACGTGGTGATTCACGATTACTAGTAATTCCTTATTCATGCAGTCGAATTACAGACTACAATCCATGTTTTATCCTACTTTATTAGATTAGCTCCAATTCACATTATTGCATCATTTTGTATAGGAATATGCAGCACGTCTATCGCCCACAACATTTAGGCCATGATGACTTGTCTTGGTCCCTGTTATCATATCCGATGTGATGGTGAACTGCTTTATTTAGATTAGATCGCAAATAAAGCAAGGGTTTCCGTTAATTTAATGGAATTAACCAATATCTCACGACATTAACTGAAGACAGCCGTGCAACGCTTGTAATATATTTTATATCTCTTATTATAAGATAAGATTTACTTAATATAATATTCAAGTTGTGGTAAGGTTTTTCGCGTACCGTCGAATTAAATAACATACTTCACTACTGGTTTCAGAAACGGTCTAATGATTTCAGTTCCTGCGTTGCCACATTACTCTTGAGGTGAAATGCTTACACTTTCATTTATAGACTAAAATATTATCTAACCTATGGCATTCATCATTATCTGCTTGGACTACTAGGGTATCTAATCCTGTTCGCTACCCGAGCCTTCGTCCCTCAACGTCAGTTATTAGATAAAAGGTTGCTTTCGCCTTTACCAGTCCTCATGGTATCAAAGAATTTCAACTCTACTCCACAAATACTCACCTTCTCATATATAACTCTAGTATAACCGTTTCCTATTATAGACTAATTATACCGTCTAGGTACCCTTTAAACCTACTAAAGATGAATAACACTAGTCTTCTACGTATTACCGCGACTGCTGGCACGTAATTTGGTCAAGACATATAGACAGGAAATTGTCATGATCAGTATCCTATCTAGAACTTTATTCGATAAAATCGATGTTATTTTGTCCACTTAAGTATTACTTACGTGCACCTTACGGTGAGTGGTAAATTAATATTGAAAACATCGGCGTCAAAAGAATCAATAAGTGAATAATCTCCTATATACAAATTCAAAGCTTTGTATATGATTAATTAAACAGCCAAATATAACTAGCCGAAGCTATACATTCTCCCAAGTTGCTGGTTCAGCCGTTAGGCTATTGACCAATATTCCCCACTGCTGTACTATACGTATTGGGGTTTTTTCAGACCCAATGTGATCGATCGACCTCTCAGCCTCGACTACGGAATTTTAAGCTAGTTAAACCATTACTTTAACTACTACCTATCCGAAACATTTATTGTCCTCTTAAAGCGGAAGTTAATTTCCTTTTATTGCGTATTATAAGGTATTTATAAACCTTACTCTAAGGCAGCCAAAATGTTATATACTCACCTGTACACCACTTCTAATGAAATAGATGAAACTAATCATTAATTAAATTAGACGTTCGATTAGCATGTGTCAAGCACTTGGACAGCGTTCATTCAGAGCCATCATCAAACTCAATATATAGGTATAGAAATCAAATATTAAGGTATTTACATTTCTATACCATTACTAATTAATATATTTATATAATTATATTTTTATATAATTATATTAAGAATTTTTATTGTTTTTGGATACTTTTAAGCCGGATCCTGTTATAGTTATTAGTCTATATTAAGGCCTAACGTCAAGCTTGAGATCTCATTAAGATTATTTTACTGTATACTTTTTAATTTGTTTTGTTCATATAATTTTTAATACTAAATTTACTTTTTTTTTATTTTTTTTATTGTTTTCTATACATTTACCTATAGTTTAAATAACTATAGAAAGACCTTAAAGATTTTCTATTAAATACTCAAGTTTTTACCCAACACTCATATTTTAGGTGTTGACATTTAATAAGCACCAGACTTTCCTGTACTATACTTATAGCACTTGTACTATTAGTATCACAAAAACAACAAATTTATTGTATAGTATATAGACCTTAACAGGCTACAAGCGTGAGTAACAATAGATAATATAACTTATTTTACTTTTAATTAATGTAAGTCCAAAGCATCTTTAATATAACTACTAGTTAAAACTACGAATACTTGAGCTTGTATAAAGGCAATACCTAATTCTAAACCTGAAAAGGCAATTATAAAAGCTAAAGGTATTAAACCTAAAAAGAAGAATATAAACCCAGAAGTCATAATGTTATATGTAAATCCGGCTAAAATGTTTAATAACATATGACCACTTAAGATATTAGCTCCTAATCTAAGTCCTAAAGAAACATTTCTAGATAAGTATGAGATAAACTCGATTAATACTAATAAAGGTAATAAAGCTAAAGGACAACCTGCAGGCACTAATAAAGAAAAGAATTTTAATCCGTGTTTTTGGAAACCTAATATAGTTGCACCTAACACAACTGTAAAACTAAGAGCGAATGTAAATATAAAATGACTTGTTGAAGCAAAACTGTATGGTATCATACCTATTAAGTTATTCACAAGTATAAATATAAACAAAGTATAAATAAAAGGGAAATATATTTGCCCTTTAGTTGGGTTTATTTGATTTGTCACTATACTATGTACAGTAGCATATATTGTTTCTTGACTTATTGATCAACTATTACTTATAACTTTATTAGAGTTAGTAGCTAAGACATTCAATGTTAAAATTGCGAATGCACCTATTGTTAAGTATAAACCTATGTTAGTTAATGATATATGTAAATTCCCAAGTATAGGGGCGTCTATACTTAAGAAGTTTCTAATTTCAAACTGATCTAGGGGACTTGTTATAATTGTATATGATAAATTATACACAGCAAAGGAGTTTAAGGGATTTTTATTGATATATTTTAACAAATAAAAAGTTTTTTTTTGATGTATGGGTTAAATTATGTATAACTGTATGGGTATTTTACGGTAACATTATAAAGGTATTATACAAAGATATAGGTTTATATATAAATTAGGGGCAAGCTAGTTTATATTTAAATATTATAACTTACTTATAAATACTCTAGTAGTAAATAATCGTACAAATCTTGGTAATATGAACTTAGAAAAGACGTATATCATAACTACAAATAATATAAAAGCAAATGTAACTTGATTTATAAAATAAAAAGGTACTAATTGTGGCATATCATGTTTATTCTTCTTTGTCAATGTATATAGTAATATATATAGCCATTAATATATAGTAAAAGATAGAAATTAAACTGCTTAATAAAAAAAAAATAATAATAATATATTAATAATAATATAAAATTATATACCCTTTTTTTACAAGTAGAATAAATGTTACGCTTGTTACTGCTTTTATAGTCATGTTCATATATAATTTTATATTGTTTATATAATTTCATAATATATATATAAACTTGTTTTAAAAGAAATATATATGTATCTATGCATACCCGAGGTATCTTAAAGCACAATATATTTATATTATCGATATATATATATCTTGAGGTTTAAGGAATAGGTGACTTGAACACCTAACCTTCCGTGTGTAAAACGGTTGCTCTACCATTGAGCTAATCCCTTTTTTAGAGATTAAAATACTACAAATTATATACACTTTATATGTTTTTATCTATTGTTTCTTAATTATAATAATTTAATGAGTTAATTTTAATAAACATCTCGTATAATCCGTAGTATATAAAATATGTTAGTATTAACTTAATTAAATAACTGAAAAATAATCTAAATTATAAATATATCCGGCTATTTCAATGTAATAATCGAATATAAAAATAATATATATATATATTTAAACATAATAAATTTATTAGGATAAATTTAATAAAATATACATGATAAACCATGTGTCTGTATTTACGGCTAGTTATAGTTTTTAGTTAGGATTACGGAAAAATAAGAACTATATTTTCCTTTATATTTAAACGATATAGGTTTAACTATTATATATCAAAGATGAAACAGAGTAATGTAAACCGTCTAGTATAGGTGCAGGATATATACCTAATACTACAGTAAATATTACTAATGTAAGTAATATAAAGAATTCACGTTTATTAACATCACTAATATTAGCCTCGAAAAATTTACTGAAAGATCCACCAAAAGCTATACGGTTAAACATATATATAGTATATGCAGCACTAAACACGATAGATGAACTAGCAAATACACCTAATAAAGGTAATCTTTCAAATACACCATAAAGTGACATAAATTCACCGACAAAATTTAAAGTAAGTGGAACACCACAATTACCTAAAGATAAAATGAAAAATAATATAGAAAACAATGGCATTATTTGAGCAATACCTCTGTAGAAACTAATTAATCTAGTTCCAGATCTATCATATAATACACCACCAGCACAAATAAATAAACCACTAGAAACAAAACCGTGAGCTAGACCTAAAGCTATACCACCTTCTATTCCTTGTATAGTATTACTAAACACACCTATTAGATAAACTGCAGCGTGTGATACAGAACTATATGCTATAAGTTCTTTAATGTCTATTGTCCTTAAAGTACTAAAACTAGCGTATATTATAGTGATAACACCTATAAGATATATTATATAAGTATAATCTAAAGAAGCTTTAGGTAGTAAAGGTAAAATTAATCTGAATATACCGTATAAACTTAATTTTAGCACAATAGCAGCTAAAATAATACTACCACTTAAAGGTGACTCAACATGAGCCTTTAGTAATCAAGTATTTAAGAATATAGTGGGTGTTTTTACAGCGAAGGCAATAAATATACCATAAAATAAAAATAATTGTGTGGAATAATTAAAATTAGTTTTGTATAATGCATCAAAATCGGTTGTACCCATTATAGAAGACATAGCTAATATTGATAATAACAAGAATAATGAACCAAATAAAGTGTACAAGAATAGATAAAAACTCGCTCTTACTTTGTTACTTGAACCGAATAGACCTATTAGTATAAATAACGGAGGTAAGATACTTTCGAAAAAAATATAAAACAACAAGATATCTAATACTAAAAATACGGCTAATAATAACGATTCTAATAGTAATATTATTATTACAAATGACCTTACATTTTCATTAATAGAATTTCAATTACTTAATAATGCAATCGGTGTAATAATAGTTGTCAATAAAACAAAATATATAGATAGTCCATCTAAACCTAGATAGAAATCAAAAGAGCTAATCTCATGATATTCTTGTACGAACTGGTACTGGTTACTACTGAAATCAAACAAAATAAAGGTTATTAATGAGACTATAAGGTTTACGATTGATGTGGTTAAGGCGATTGTCTTAATACGTCTAATATTTAAAAAAGATAATTCGTATGACATAAGAGTAGATATAGTAAGTACACCCGATAAGGGGATTAATAATAAAAGTGTAAGTAACATAATTTATATAAATATAAATAAAACAAATTTCCCTCAGGATTAAACATTTAGTTTAATCTTTCTTAACGCCATATACAACTATATGGCAAGTGGCTATAAAATAAGATATAATTTATCTTAGACCTAATCGTATAGTTTTTTTCTGTATATAGATTTAATTAATAAATACATAAATAAAGATAATTTATTTTACAGTAAAGAAATATTACTAGGTATAATTTCAAAACTGTATAGTATACAGGGAACAAGTATAACGAAAGCTATAACTATAGGTAATAATATCGTTCAACAGAAAGACATTAATTGATCAAACCGTATTCTAGGAAATGAAGCTCTAGCTCATATGAAAATAAAAATCATTGCACAAGATTTAACACCTAAAGTTAAACCATATAACAAACCTTCCATTAAAGGACCGGAAAATAAACTTTCATTATGTAAATTATTTATATAATATTCAAAATTTATATATTGCATTAATGTAAACAAAGGTAAGTAATCATATAAGTAACCACCTAAGAATAAAATACTAGTTAATATACAAATTAAAACAATACTACCATATTCAGCTAAGAAAAAGAATACGAATACAACAGCAGCATGCTCTGTCATAAACCCACTAACAAGTTCCGATTCTGCTTCAGCTAAATCAAAAGGAGCTCTGTTAGTTTCAGCTATAGATCCTATGAAGAATATAATAAATACAGGAAATAGAGGTACTATAAATCATATGGCTCTTTGAGCTTCTATATTTACAGTAAGATTAAGGCTACCTGTTAACATAACAACAAGTAGTATAGCTGAACTTAAGATCAATTCATAACTAATTAATTGTGCAGTACTTCTAAGTGAACCTAAAAAAGCATATTTACTGTTAGCACTTCATCCAGCTAGTAATATACCATATGTAGATAAAGAAGATACGGCTAACATATAAAGTATACCTAAATTAAAATCACTTAAAGATAAACCAGGACCATATGGTACAACTAAATATCCCAATAATGAGAATATTAATGTTATAACCGGACCAAGGAAAAATAATCCTAAGTTAGCTTGTGTAGGTGAAACATACTCTTTTAAGAGTAGTTTTAAGGCATCCGCAAATGCTTGTAATAAACCATAGTACCCTACTACATTAGGACCTAATCTTCTTTGCATACTAGCCATAGTTTTTCTTTCGGCTACAGTCACATAAGCTACAGTTAATAATACAGGCACAGTTACGAGTAAGACTTCTAGAACAGAAATTAAGGTAGGTATGTATAACATTGATTGATATTTTATGTTTTATATTTACTCTCTAAAAAAATATTTTAATAAATATTTTTTTAAGCTTAAAGTATAAAGTTAAAAATAAATTTATCACCTTTATAAACAAGATTTACCTTAATATAAAATAAATATTTACCTGGATATTACTATCTTTATATAGGCTATAATTTATCCATTATTATTATTTAATATATTATTCTTACCTAAGACTTGAACTTAGATCTAGATATTAGAAGTATCCTGCTCTACCATTGAGCTAATAAGAGTTAAACCATATTTTGCTTAACGCTAATCCCACAGTAATAAAAATAAAATAGCCAGATTATTTATACCACCTAGATATATAGTATTTAGAAATAATCATACTGTATACTTTAAATACTAAATAAACAAATAAATATTAAGTAAATGAATAACAAGTATATATAATAGGGCATATGTAACCGATATAAGAATATATATATATATATATGGTTTAAGTTGTTGTTTCGTGCAAAGCAAATGCAAAGCAAAAACATTTAAAGGGATATGGAGGAATTGAACCCCATATTTAAGATCTGCAATCAAAACGTAGAACCATCTACTGCATATCCCTAATATAAATACTATATATATGTTGCCCTCTCTCCTCGTCATACATATATTATTTACACCAATACCTAAAACTTTGTACAAACTAACCAAGATAAATGGAAAAAGTTATTTATAATATTTCAATTTAATTTTTATTGTTATTATTAAAATTTCTTTGAGCTTCTATAAATTCTACTCTAGATTTCAGCAGAGTTCCTCGGCTTTCTGCTTCTATTTTTTCTCTGCTGAATTTCTCTACATCTTTTTCTATTTGATTTTTTAGGTTAAATTCATACTCCGTAGTAGGTATAGTTGGTATTTTTTGATATACCGATTGCGCATAAGCTATTCTTTGCTCCATTATACGGCCATAATTAAATCAATTATCTCTTTGTTCTATGGCTTTTTCTAGGCCCATTGTTCTGAATTGCTTAAGTACATGTGAGTTATATCCAATATGTTTACATATTTCATCTTGTATAGGTACTACACCACCAGGAACGTTAAACCCAGGCTCATCAATAATTTTTTGAGGTAAGGGTACGAAAGTTGGGATTCGAACCGGTAAAGGTATAGATCCAGCATCACTTACTCAAAAATTACTGTTTACACCCCTATGACTAGGGTGATTGGGGTGTAATTCTTTATCCACACCTTTACCTTTATCAGGCTTAGGCTCGGAGTCCGGTTCTGAGTCCACATCCATAGCATTGTATAATTTAGGTTTAAATTCTTCTACTGGAGGTGAAGATTTGTCACCTAAATCCATAGTATCCATACCAAATAAAATATGGCTTAAATTGAAATTAATACCTTTAATACCTAAATATTCCGACAATCAACCTATTATACCGGTGTTAAGAGTTCAGCCTAGTAGTCCTATTCCAATATTGTTAAAAAAATCACAATATTCTATATGAAAACTACCTGAAATTAAATATTTAATCGATGCCAATATTGTAACAGTTAAAATAGCTCCACAAAATTTTGCTAGTGTAAACGACGCCGATGTTTTTCTTACTATTAAAAATATTTGTGCTCTCATGTGTATAAAGGTAATGGTATAGATTGTATATATAAATATAAATATAGTTATATAAAAAGCCTTCTATACCATTACTAATTACTAAAATATAATTATTTAATAAAATATATAATTATATTTAAAAATATATAACTTTTTTTTTATAGATACAAAATATTTAATTTTAATATTCTTACCTAAGACTTGAACTTAGATCTAGATATTAGGAATATCCTGCTCTACCATTGAGCTAATAAGAGTTTATATATTAAAATTATAGGTAATATATATATTATTAAACATAAGTATATTTGCACTTAAACAAAGTATAATAAGAATAAATATATTAGTATACCCTATGTTTTTTACTCAGGTTACCTCATCCCTTATGGAGTAAAGAAACGATAATCGATATTTTATTTATATTGATTCGTATCTTCTCTAAATCCTATTATACCCCTTTACGCTGATTCTTATTTGAGATTACAGGGAATTCTTTTTAAGATTTCTTACACGACCGTAATGAGATGAATATCTTATGAAGTTCTAAATTTTTCCACTGGTGGTTTTTTGTTCTTTATTTGTTAGCACCAGAAGCTGTTTTTGGAGGACGCAGCTTTTGTTCTAACAATTATTGTTCAACTTCTATAGACCCCCCTTTGAGTATATATTTATACCTTTATTCTTTTGGTTAGACTAATATACCTTTAATCATTCGGTGAACATCAATGGTTTATTGCTACAGAATGCCCTTGTGTGTAATACTAAATCTACATTTATAGATCTTAGACGGTTGACTCTAGTGAGACCACTTATTTTGTAAGTGGTCAGGGTTTTATTACTCGCTCATAGTTGCATCTTAGATTAAGCGTTAATATATATAAATATAAATATAAATATAAATATAAATATTTCACAAATGTAAAATAATTTACACACACACTCTTTTTACTAGCACTTTCAATGCTAGACTTTTTTACAAAATTCATATTATTAGTCGTTATAATTTTTATAATGATTATAATTTTGAGTATATTGTTGTTCCTTTCCTTAACAATGCGATGGTTTATAATAGTTTCATCTCGAGACGTTCTTTTCATGACTCAACTAGAAATCCTTCTACATATACGAAGGATAGATTAAAAGCTATTTATTTTTCACCGGAGGAATTATTTGATGTCTCAATTTTCATTAATAAACTATCTAGTTCTCTTGCTTTATCCTCACGTTATGCTTTGATGTTTAGGGTTTGTTATGGTGATACTTCTGTTTATAAAATGCTAGGTAATCAATATGTTTTAGCCATCCCTGATTCTACTGATAATATTGTTTTTCTAAGTGATTTACATGATCTACTAACAGAGCGTTTAGCTCTGTCTATGGATGAATATCACTATAATGAAAATTATATTACAACAATTCAGATAAGGGGTTTTAAAGTTACTTATAGTATTGAAGCACCTAAGCTATACAACAACCGGTTTAATATAGATAACCTTGGTCACAATTCTGATTTAATAGACGTGCCCAAGAGTATCTTAAATTTGGTTGGTAGAAATATATTACCGTTAACAATGGATCTGAAGAAATACGGTAATCGTATTTCTTCAGATGATGTTGTAATAGATGTTAATACGAATACTATTAAGCATATATGAATTAAGGGTAAATATTTCATCGAAAGTGTAAACCAATTCAAATTAGTTAAAACTTTGTTGTTTCTAGTGATAGTGAGATATTTCTTAGTAAAAAATAATAAATATGTTACAATTGTTAAACGGGTCTGTATTAACAATAATAAAGTACATATAATGAATGTTTTTACCTCAGCCGGTGGTCATATTTTGGAAGGTAGAGATACCTTACTAACGGTCAATACCTTTAGTAGAAAGATAAATAACATAACTAAAATTAAAGACACTGCTAAACATGAGAAAGCAGTTGTAAGTAATTCGATCGATGTAAAGTTATCACATATTAGAGCTACTAAAGCTAGTAGTAAGAGGTATGATACAGCTGATCCTTTTATAGGTACCTTAGATTTAGAAACATATAATGATGAAGGCATAAGTAAAGTTTATGCTATAGGGTTTTATACTAAAAACAACCCCAATTGTTTTTATATCGATAAGAATAGTTTAGATTCAGACGAGTTAAGTCGGTATATATAGGATTTATTTTTAGAAATACTCAATAACTAGCATGTTTACTTTATCAATTTTCGATAATTCACATGCCATTGGTTAGTTGTGGGCTATTGTCTATTTATTGCGGATAGATTCTAGTAACAGGTCACTTTCTTATATATTTTCATTTATCAGATTTTTCGTGGTTGTTATCTAGAGACGTGCACTTGTATTTGATTAGATCGGAATATTATTTAACTATCATATATAATTAATTTATAATACCCTTTTATATAATGTTTTTGAGGATAAACGACTAATATGGCCAGGATTTCAGGTTTAACAATTTTACAAATTTGGTACAAAGGTGCGAACCTCATAATATCCAACTATATAAATTTAAATATGAAAAACAACAACAACAACAACAACAACAACAACAACCAACAAACAAGTGTATACAGTTCTATCTGGGTACACTAAACAGTTAAGCTACAAGGTTAGATTTTTGACTAGTAGTAATAATAAGAATATTAAGTCTTTACTAACAGTCTTAAGTTGAATCTTAATAATGATGATAATAATTTCCCTATTAGTCATGAAGGGAAAGAAGAAGGTAACAATTTTGTATCTAAGGTTAAATATAGCGAAATTTATTTATCATACGATGAATTTAGCAACATGGAGGTACTTGGTTATAAAATAAGGGATTCTATCGACTCATCTAAACGATATTAACTTCTGTTTAGATTTTGTTATGGTGATGAATCCTTATATAAAATGCTTGGTAGACAGTATGGTATTAATGGTTTAAAGGACATTCGAAAAGAATGTGATAACCTACATGTGGTGTTAATCGGTAGATTAGCATTATCTATGGATTCTTATAATTATGAAGATAATGATATTAGTTCTATACAAATTATTGCATATAAACTTAATTATACTGAAAATGTTACTAAGTCATTTACCAATATGTTTAATACCGATAATCTACGTAGGGTTTATTTTTAGAAATACTAAATAACTAGCTTTGGACATATATAAGATTAGCCAGATCTTGCTAATTTGTTTAAACAAATAACGATTACAATTAATTCAAGTTTAAAAACATTTAAAGGGATATGGAGGAATCGAACCCCATATTTAAGATCTGCAATCAAAACGTAGAACCATCTACTGCATATCCCAGATATATAAAATATATATACTAGTATCACATATTAACTACATATATAAATCTTATTCATCAAAACCTAATGTACTATAGATAAAAAAAATATAACATATAGTTAACTTACCTATTTATTGTGTGTTTTGAATATTTATCCTGGATATCATTATATTCACGTAATTTTTCACCAAATTTTTCGTACAACATGTTATCTATATTATCTGCCTTACATATATCATTACTTAATTGCGTTATTTCTTTAATTAATTGAGTACATCTTTGACTAAGCCTTAAATAAATAATATCCTTAGGATATAGAGGGATATTTTTAAGTTTAAACCTCACTAAGCTAGTTTCTATTCTTACTTTATTTTCTAGTTTACCATTAAACATTTGTTTAATGTTACTCCATAATATTAATCATTCGAGATAATAGGAACTCCTTTGATATCTTTCAAATAGATTTACACGAGCCCTACCAAAAAATATACCAGCGAAGAAATAACCAGCCCTTTCGAACAAAAACGAACATAATAATAAAAAAGAAAAATCTTTTTTATCAGTACTAAAATAATAAATAAGAAAAAAAAAAAAAATAATAATAAACAAAGGTATTTTATAGACAAAAGGTTTTAAATAGTTTTCTCAAAGTCAAGTGAACATCTCTTAACATTCTATTTCATCAATCGATTCGTCGTAACTAGTTGCAGGTCTGTTATCAACTGAACCTGCAAAAACGTGATCCATACGGGCTGTTAAGGCCCATAATCTATTTTCTATGTAGATACGACGTCTCATATTAATATCGTATCTAGTAGCCGCCGCATTTCAACCAACGGTGTTTTGGTGTTTCATAATGGCCTCGAACCTTCTATTACTATCAAATGTCCGGGTATCGTGTGATTCTAATGTATTTGATCAATAGGTTTGCCTACTCCTTAATTGTCCAAGAGTAGCACTTTGTAAAGGTAAGCTTACAAATGCGTGTGGTTTAGGCGGACTACTTAAGGCTCATTCTAAACTATTATAACTTCTATTTAATAATGTTTGGAAGCTATCACTATAGAATTGTGGTGTTAATCAAGGGTAACGACTTCCCCCTTTACCTTCAACTAACTGCACATAGACTATATATAAGAATAATCAAGTAGCAACCACGCTAATGATACTACCAAAACTACTGATTAAATTTCAACCTGCAAAGGCGTCAGGGTAATCGCTAATTCTTCTCGGCATTCCTTGTAGCACTATATATTTATATAATAATTTATGTATATAGTTTTTAAAACTATCCAATAAATTAGCCGACATCAGCTCAATTTATGTTTAAAGCATCTAATGCATCTAGGACACCGTCCCTCTCATCTCTAGCTATGGCTAATTCTTGCCGCGCATTTGGCAAAAATAAGGCAGCTTGAAATGCACTATTACCAGTATAGCCAGGTAAAGGTATACCATTTCTTAAACAGTAGACTCTGTTTGAATGATAAGCCACATTACTTCTACAACTAGCTAGTAGTAAAACTAACCGTCCACAGAACAATATATCTTCAATATCTATTGCACTCTGTAAAGGTAGACTTACAAATGCGTGTGGCTTAGGTGGACTACTTAGAGCTCATTCCAAACTATTGTAACTTCTATTCAATAATGTTTGTAAGCTATCACTATAGAATTGTGGTGTTAATCATGGATATCGGCTTGCCGCTTTACCTTCAACTAACTGTACATATACTATGTATAAGAATAATCAAGTGGCAACTACGCTAATGATACTACCAAAACTACTGATTAAATTTCATCCTGCAAAGGCATCAGGGTAATCGCTAATTCTTCTTGGCATTCCTTGTAGCACGAATATTTATATAATATTTTATATTTATTATAGTTTTTAGTGTATACACTAAAATACCATTCTAGGAAATACAGTATACAGCTCTTTATGCTATAAAAGTACCTATTAATATTCTTTATTAAATTTTAGCTTAAGTATTAAAAGGGTAAGCTAGTTTTTATAAGATTTATTTAATTCTATAAAAGTTTGGATTTGTTTACTTATTTTAGGTATTTCTTTGCAATTTAAAGCTTTTAACTTATCCTGCTCTATTTGCGCTTTTTGAAATAATGTTTGTAAATCGGAACCATTGGTGTTAATGAATCTATCTAACTTACCTATACGATTACTTAAAAACTGAGTTTTATCGTTAGGCATGTTTAAAGGTACGTCTATAGACATATCACCCTTATGATTTGTTATAACAGTTATGTCATTATTAGCTACAACAATATTAAATTCCTCAATAAATCTAGTTAAAACAGGTAGTACATGATCTATATCAGATATAATCACAAGTAGTTCGGGTAAACCACTTTGAAGTGGTAAGCTTACAAATGCATGTGGCTTAGGTGGACTACTTAATGCTCACTCTAAACTATTATAACTCCTGTTTAATAACGTTTGTAAGCTATCACTATAGAACTGCGGAGTTAGTCATGGATATCTACTTGCAGCTTTACCTTCAACTAACTGTACATATACTATGTATAGGAATAGTCATGTTGCAACCACACTAATGATACTACCAAAACTACTGATTAAATTTCATCCGGCAAAGGCGTCAGGATAATCGCTAATTCTTCTTGGCATTCCTTGTAGCACTATTTTTAATTTAATATATTTATATATTGTTATATAAAATAAATACACTAAACTTTTAAGATATCTACTAAAAAAAAAAAGTAAAAGGAATTATACTACGATTTAAAGATAATGGCTAATTCTTATATGTATACCTAGAACAATATTATATAGCATAATAATATATATGTTTTTTTTATATATTCTACGTTCTAAGATAATAATATATGTTTAAGCTTTTAGAAAACAAGTGCTAATAATACGAAGCACGTTATAGCCAAGACCCACATAAATTTTCAGTAGCATATTTACGAAATATTTTTACGCGAAATAAATAGAGTGTAATAAAAAGATATAACAAACAATAATTTTTATATTTATATTTACCTATATTACTATAGGAGTTGGACTATGTCATTATCCATGTTTATGGATATACCATGTTTAGTCTCTGAAGATCCTACTAAGAAAATGAATTTATAATATTTATATCCCTAATAATTTCCTGCTAATTACCCTCAATACTATATCATCTTAGTATTGTGGGTGTTTTAGCAATTTATGGTATGCAAAATATAATGTTACTATTATAAAGGGCCTACAAATTGTATTTGACCTAAGAAATGTTGAGGGAAGAATGTGACGTTAACCCCTATGAATAGTAATCAGAAGTGTACTTTACCTAACATCCTATTATAATCTAGACCTAACATTTTTGGTATTCAAAAATATCATGCACTAAATAAAGCAAATACTGCACCCATACTTAAGACGTAGTGGAAATGAGCAACTACGTAATATGTGTCATGGAATGCAATATCTAAAGATGCATTAGCTAGTACAACACCAGATAAACCTCCAATTGTAAACATGAAAACGAAACCTAATGCAAATAACATTGAAGGTGTTAAATGTAAAGATCCCCCGTAACATGTAGCTAATCAACTGAATATTTTAATACCAGTAGGTACGGCAATAATTAATGTAGCAGCTGTGAAATAAGCTCTTGTATCTACATCTAAACCAACAGTATACATGTGATGACTTCAAACAACGAAACCTAATACACCAATTGACATCATAGCATATACCATTCCTAAATACCCGAACACACTCTTGTTAGAGCTAGCTGAGATAGTAGTACTTATTATACCGAATCCTGGTATAATAAGGATATAAACTTCTGGGTGACCGAAGAATCAGAAAAGATGTTGATATAATATAGGGTCACCACCACCTGCTGCTTCGAAGAATGATGTATTAAAATTTCTATCAGTTAAAAGCATAGTGATTGCACCTGCTAATACTGGTAATGATAATAATAATAATACTGCAGTAACAACTACAGCTCAACCGAATAAGGCTAATTTATGTAACCTGATACCTGGACTTCTCATATTTAGTATAGTCGTAATGAAGTTTACAGCACCTAATAAACTACTTACACCAGATAGATGTAATCCAAATATAGCTAAATCTACACTAGGTCCACTATGACTTTGTACTCCACTTAAAGGAGGGTAACAATTTTGTTGATAACCTCATATTAGCGTTTTTATGCTTTAAATTAATAAAGATACTAACCAATACTAATACTATCGTTATACGCAGTATATCTCTATACTGTTCGGACTATACCTTCATCTTAATGGTGCGCGTAGCAAAAAACCTTAGTAAATTATGACTGGTTTTTTCGCAGATTTCTTATAATATCTCTTATTCCAGACAACTTAGTAAAATTACCTTTATATTTATTATATGTTCTAGCCCATATTCTATATTCTAAAGATTTTACTCCTTTCATTGTATTTTTAAAAAAATCTATTATATTCTCAATTGCTCTAGAGTTAGTCGTATCTAGTATATAATGGTTATGTAATTCTTTATATCTAACAGCGGTTTTGATATGTAACATAATACCTATACTTTCTAATACTATTTTATCTAACTTTTGTGTTAAACCAAATCCATGTACTATTCTAGTGGAAGTTTTATTAACTAGATAAAAACTACCTTCTGCTTCAATAAACCCCACTAGTCAACTTTTAGTCATCACGTTATTGATTGAATCTACGTCCCTCAAAGGTAATTTTGCATTAGTTCAAGCAGGAGACACATAATCCTTATGAGGTTTAGCATTTTTAATAGCTAAAAGTTTTGTATTTTTCTCTTCTTTAGTCATAGATATGTTATTTAAAATTGCTAGTGATTCTTTTATTTTTACATAATCTAAATACTTAGTCGTTAAAAGAGGATATTTATCAAAAATTGGCAGTATAATTGTTTCTAAAACTTTTCTGTCCCTAATAAAGTATTGTGCTTTGGTACCATCTTTTGTTATAGAACCTACTTTTAACTCTTTTTTTATATAATTAAGAATTCTTAAATTATACCCTGATTGAGCTAATTTATAACTTAGCCCTCATTTAATTGATGTACCAGTTCCTTGCTGTGTAATATGAAAATTACCATCTCCATCTGTAAACCCAACTAATCATTGTTCAAACAAAGCTCGATTTGAAAATTTTCCATTAAGATGTTCTTCGTTAAGTCTCTGATGGCTAGTAAACAAACGTTTATTTGCTAGCCAGGCGCATTGTCTCCATGATGCACACATTTTTACATACGTACTGATTATAATTGTATTAATTATAAATAGACATGAGTAGTGTACTACGTGTAAAATATAAAAAAATTTATTGTTTACTTGAAGAGGTTCACGCATCGAGAAGAATTTACTTTTTTTTATGTCACCATAAAATAACTCCCTACCTTTAAGAGTTCAACCAGTACCTACCCCGTTTTCTATACCACTAGCAAAAATAAATAATAATAAACTAGGTGGTAATAATCAGAAACTTATATTATTAAGTCTAGGGAAAGCCATATCAGGACCCCCTACTAATAATGGTAATAAGAAATTACCAAAACCACCGATTAAAGCAGGCATAACCATAAAGAATATCAT